TTGCTGCTGTCTTTTTTGCAGCTTTTGTTGTTGCTGGAACTATGTGGTATGGTTCTGCAACGACTCCCATCGAATTATTTGGTCCTACTCGTTATCAATGGGATCAGGGATACTTCCAGCAAGAAATATATCGAAGAGTTAGTGCTGGACTAGCCGAAAATCAAAGTTTATCAGAAGCTTGGTCTAAAATTCCTGAAAAATTAGCTTTTTATGATTATATTGGTAATAATCCAGCAAAAGGGGGATTATTCCGAGCAGGTTCAATGGACAATGGGGATGGAATAGCTGTTGGATGGTTAGGACACCCCATCTTTAGAGATAAAGAAGGGCGCGAACTTTTTGTACGACGTATGCCTACTTTTTTTGAAACATTTCCGGTTGTTTTGGTAGACGGAGACGGAATTGTTAGAGCTGACGTCCCGTTTAGAAGGGCAGAATCAAAATATAGTGTCGAACAAGTAGGTGTAACTGTTGAGTTTTATGGTGGTGAACTCAATGGAGTGAGTTATAGTGATCCCGCGGCTGTGAAAAAATATGCTAGACGGGCTCAATTGGGTGAAATTTTTGAATTAGATCGTGCTACTTTGAAATCCGATGGTGTTTTTCGTAGTAGTCCGAGAGGTTGGTTTACTTTTGGGCATGCTTCGTTTGCTCTGCTTTTCTTCTTCGGACACATTTGGCATGGTGCTAGAACCCTGTTCAGAGATGTTTTTGCTGGTATTGATCCAGATTTGGATGCTCAAGTGGAATTTGGGGCATTCCAAAAACTTGGAGATCCAACTACAAAAAAACAAGTAGTCTGATGCAATATTGCTTTCTTTTCTTATAGTTTATGTTTGCGATTTAAATAGGTGGTGTACTGGAGAAATCGTGAGTTTAATCGCTCCCGTTGCTTTGACACTTTTTTTTACCCGGTGGGGATCATCCCAAGTAAACAAAACAGATATGAAAGCTATAATTGTAAACCGCGATCAAATTTATGGAAGCATTGGTTTATACATTTCTCTTAGTATCAACTTTAGGAATCATTTTTTTCGCTATCTTTTTTCGAGAACCACCTAAAGTTCCAACTAAAAAATGAAATAATTTTTCATAATCTTCATTGACGTAAGCAGCCTCCCCATATGGGGAGGCTGCTTACTTCAACTAGTCCCCGTGTTCTTCGAATGGATCTCTTAGTTGTTGAGAGGGTTGCCCAAAGGCAGTATATAGAGCATACCCAGTAAAACTTACAAGTAACCCAGATATAGAGATGGCAACTAGGGTTGCTGTTTCCATTATTATAAAATTTCAAGACCACAATGGATCTATTCTAAGATCGTTTATTTACAACGGAGTGGTATACAAAGTCAACAGATCGTAATGAATACAAAAAAAGATTTATGGCTACACAAACTGTTGAGGATAGTTCTAGATCTGGTCGTCCAAAAAAAACTTCTGTAGGGGGTTTATTGAAACCATTGAATTCCGAATATGGTAAAGTAGCTCCTGGATGGGGAACAACCCCTTTGATGGGTGTTGCGATGGCTCTATTTGCAGTATTCCTATCTATTATTTTGGAGATTTATAATTCTTCTGTTATACTGGATGGAATTTCAGTGAATTAAACTGCCAAGAATCTTGAAGTCCTGGCTTCTCGTTTGATACAAAAAAGTGAAGTATGTGGGTCTCTAAATTTGAGCCTATTCTACTTTGGCAGTTCGACCGCGAAATTTATTTCTTTCTGCATTCTATATTTCCGGAATATGAGTGTGTGACTTGTTAGAATTAACCCTATGGATAGTACACAGAATAGGTCTGTCATCTTCCTCAAGATGGTTTGACTTCGTCGGATATTCAGTCTAATATCTGGAGCACGAAATAGATCAAATAGATCACAAAGTATTCGAACTATGATTCATACTTAATACGCAGACCTCGTAGCCGGATTCCTTTCCGTTATATCTTATAAAGTTTAATAAATCAAAAGATTTTTCTGCTGTGAAACTCTTATTTTGATAAAAGGACAAACGCTTCCTTGTATTTTTTAGTCATTATAGTTTTTTTTCATTGAATAAGTGATGATCCAATAGTTCTCACTCAGTGAACTTTGGACTTTGAAAGTTTCATGGAATCATCGTGGTTCTCGTATGAATCTGAGGTTTTAATTGATTACTTAAGTAGGGTTTTAACAAGAGAATTCCTATCAATAATAAAGAAAACAAGAAGAAATCCGGATTCCCATTCTAATTCTATACAAATACCAAATAAAAAAGACAATAAAGATAGGTAATCTAGAAAATTCAAGAGGCCTGGAACGATCAACACAACATAAAGACGAATGAGCTGACTTGATTTTTTGGCATTTAACCACAAAGAACAGCTTTTGGATTTTTACTCTTTCGTATCTTTAAATAATATTGAATGGGAGAGAAATTTGAAATGAATGAGAGGGAAATTCAAAACTTTTTATTCCATATACCTTTCAATCAGTATTTGGTTTTTTTTGTTTGAGCTGTACGAGATGAAATTCTCATATACAGTTCTTGGAGGGGGAGTCGCCTTGGTTTACCTATCTCAATAAAGTTTATGATTGGTTCGAAGAACGTCTTGAGATTCAGGCGATTGCGGATGATATAACTAGTAAATATGTTCCTCCGCATGTCAACATATTTTATTGTCTAGGAGGAATTACGCTTACTTGTTTTTTAGTACAAGTAGCTACGGGATTTGCTATGACTTTTTATTATCGTCCAACCGTTACTGAGGCTTTTGCTTCTGTTCAATACATAATGACTGAAGCTAACTTTGGTTGGTTAATCCGATCTGTTCATCGATGGTCGGCAAGTATGATGGTCCTAATGATGATCTTGCACGTATTTCGTGTATACCTCACCGGTGGTTTTAAAAAACCGCGCGAATTGACTTGGGTTACTGGTGTGGTTCTGGCTGTATTGACCGCATCCTTTGGTGTAACAGGTTATTCTTTACCTTGGGATCAAATTGGTTATTGGGCAGTCAAAATTGTAACAGGTGTACCAGACGCTATTCCGATAATAGGATCGCCTCTTGTAGAATTATTACGCGGAAGTGCTAGTGTTGGACAATCCACTTTGACTCGTTTTTATAGTTTACATACTTTTGTATTACCTCTTCTTACAGCGGTATTTATGTTAATGCATTTCCTAATGATACGTAAGCAAGGTATTTCTGGTCCTTTATAAAAAATATGGATTCTAGATATTTGTAATTAATGATTTATCTTATTACTTGGTGAAGGAACAATAGTATTTCATTGCTATAAATATGTGTTATTAAAAAAATAAGACATATATTTGGATATTTCCCTTCAACTCCACAATATTGTATTATTTATTTATTTGACATGAATAGTTGAAGGGAATTCTATGAAGAGAAAATGGATTATGGGAGTGTGTGACTTGAACTATTGATTGGGCCGTGCAGAAATATAACTTTATCTGCTACATTTGAATTCACAACCAAATGTGTCTTTGTTCCAACCACCGTGTCTGTCGTCCGGGATAGGCTGGGTTATTGGAAGAGAATCTTTTCTATGATCAGACCCCACGATGTCGTGCATGAGTGAGCTCCGTCAAATCCAGTCGATTAAGGGATGTAACATAATCCTGATTATGTTTTTAGCTAAAAAAAAACGAAAATTATTAATTAATAGTATGTAAATGCATTCATTTCCTCTGCATCGACTCTAGTTATGATACTATCGGAGTGAAATACAGGATCTAACGAAGAGTAGAGGCTAGATTTATATTAGTAACAAGTAAATCCTTTGTGTTTGAAAAAGATCGATATAATTTTCGAGATTCAGGACGAATTGCAAGGTATGAGACGATCCAGAAAGCACTTAATCATCATCAACTTTGTCAGCTTACGTGGGTATTGAGCATTTACCTGTAAGAATGGAATTCCTGGGAAGGTTTAGTTGCAATAACTTTGCAAAAAAAAAAAGGAATCAGATAATTCTTTTCTTACATATTAAATATCTTTTCTTACATATGAAATATCTGTGGATAACATATAGATTTTTTCTGTGGATAACATATAGATTTTTTTTGTATGGATTGATTTCGTTTGGTTAATTATTGCTCGAGCCGGATGATGAAAAATTATCATGTCCGGTTCCCTCGGGGGATGAATCCATAAGAATTCACCTATCCAAATAACAAAAAAACCAGATTTGAATGATCCTGTATTACGAGCTAAATTAGCTAAAGGTATGGGTCATAATTATTACGGGGAACCCGCATGGCCCAATGATCTTTTATATATTTTTCCAGTAGTCATTCTTGGTACGATTGCCTGTAACGTCGGCTTGGCGGTTTTAGAACCATCAATGATTGGGGAACCTGCGGATCCTTTTGCAACTCCTTTGGAAATATTACCTGAATGGTACTTCTTTCCCGTATTTCAAATACTTCGTACAGTGCCCAACAAATTATTGGGTGTTCTTTTAATGGTTTCCGTCCCAGCGGGATTATTAACCGTACCCTTTTTAGAAAATGTTAATAAGTTCCAAAATCCATTTCGTCGTCCAGTAGCGACAACTGTCTTTTTGATTGGCACCGCGGTGGCCCTGTGGTTGGGTATTGGAGCAACATTACCGATTGATAAATCTCTAACTTTAGGTCTTTTTTAATTTAATTGATCCAATTGTAAATGTAAAATAAAAGACGTGGGTATCTAGGGAGAATTCATTTTTAAATTCCTACTCCCTAGATACCTATCTAATTAGATTAATTAATTAAAATGGGTTCGACTGGAAAATAGGGATTGCGTTGAAGATTTGAAATCCATTTCAATGTCAAATTGACTTTTTAGTAAAGTTTTTTGAAATACTTTTTCTATTTCTTTTCTAGAATGTCTAATATTTTTTTTACATCTTCTATGTGAAAATGTTCAATTTTCATAAGGTCTTCTTGACTGTTATTCAAAAGGTCCAAGAATGTATGTATATTGGACTTTTTGAGACAATTATAGATTCTGGGAGGCAAGTCTAATTGGTCAATAAAAATATATTGAAGTGTTAGTTCTTTTTTTTTCTTTCTTAGTTTACCCAATCTATTATGAAACGGAAAAGGGGGTAAAGTAACCTTGTGTTGATTGTTCTCTAAATACAACCTTTCTTCTTCTACATGTAGAAAAGGAATAAATAAATTAATCAAATTCCGGGAAGCTTCATGAAGTGCTTCTTTAGGAGTTAAACTTCCATTTGTCCATATTTCTAGAAAAAGAATCTCTTGTGTTTCATTCCCAGTCCCATAAGAATGAATACTATGATTCACGTTTTGAACAGGCATGAATACAGCATCTATAGGATAACTTCCGTCTTTAAAGTTATTTGGCATTTTTAGACTATATCCTCTATTTCTCGCGATTTGTAATCCAATACACAAATCAATTGGTTCCGTTAAGGTAGCTATATGCTGTGTATTATCAACGATTTCTGCGGAGGGCGGTAAAATGATGTCTCGAGCAGTTATATATCCGGTACCTTGGACACAAATAAGCGCGTTGTGCGTTCCATATAGATTACTTCTTAATACAATCTCTTTCAAATTCATTAAAATTTCATGTACTGATTCTTGAATACCTCTTATGTTAGAATATTCGTGTGGTATGTTCTCAAATTTTGCACGTGTAATACATGTTCCTTCTATTTCGCCAAGTAAAGCTCTTCGCATCGCAATGCCTATTGTGTCGGCTTGACCTTTCATAAGTGGCGACAGAATAAAGCGTCCATAATAAAGACGCTTACTGTCTCTTCTTGATTCAACACACTTCCACTGTAGTGTCCGAGTAGATACTTTTACTTTCTCTCGAACCATAGTAATTTGATTTGATCAGATCATTGAATCGTTTATTTCTCTTGAAACCTTTTCAGCTTTTATTTCTATACACGTCTTTTTTTAGGGGGTCTACAACCATTATGTGGCATAGGGGTTACATCTCGTACAAAACTTAGAAGTATGCCGCTTCTACGAATCGCTCGTAATGCCGCATCTCTTCCGAGCCCAGGGCCCTTTATCCTTACTTCAGCTCGTTGCATACCTTGATCCACTACTGCTCGAATAGCATTTCCTGCTGCGGTTTGAGCAGCAAAAGGTGTTCCTCTTCTTGTACCTCTGAATCCACAAGTACCCGCGGAGGACCAAGAGATCACCCGACCTCGTACATCGGTAATGGTCACAATGGTATTGTTGAAACTTGCTTGAACATGAATAACTCCCTTTGGGATTCTACGTGCATTTTTACGTGAACCACTACGTGTATTCTTACGTGAACCAATTCTTAATATAGGTTTTGCCATATTTTTTTATTTCACAAGGATAAGTGAGAAATATATGGATATATCCATTTGATGTCGTTTTTTTTTTTCGTCAGCTCTTTTCTTTGTCTTTTAAGGAAGTCCCCCTTTTTTCCTTTATTTCCTTTAGGAAGATTATCCTTGTCGTTGTTTATGTCTCGGGTTGGAACAAATTACTATAATTCGTCCCCTCCTGCGGATTAATCGACACTTTTCACAAATTTTACGAACGGAAGCCCTTATTTTCATAGTTGTTATTCCTTAATTCTGTGAATCTATTTATTTTTTTGTTGGAAGAAAAAAAGTTTCTTGATATTTTTGAATCGTCAATTGTATCTTCATGAAAGGACTGTTGAAATTGAAAAACCACTGAATCATTTAAATACTTGTTATGGAGTCTATAAATTTAATATCCCCTGGTTAACTCATCCATAAGAACTTAGTTTTATTTTTACCTTTTTTCTTCCAGTGGTATACCTATACAAAAATATACCGGATCTTTTTGGAAGCATGATCTAGACTCATACAAATCTTCAGTATCTAAACAAAGCCGGACCATAACGTTCGAAAGGAATTCAGAAAGAAAACTTTTATGAATTCATTTTTTTCTTTCATTCCAGGTAAAACCTCTTGAAATTCTAAACTTATTTTTGAGGGATGGTATTACAACCCCCCTTTTTTTTACAAGTGGTAGGTTCCGGATAAACAAGTTTGATATTAGAAAGATTACCATATATAACACAAAATTTCTCCGCCGATTCCTTTTACTCGAGCTTCTCGGTCTGTGATTATACCTCGGGAAGTGGAAAGGATTACAATTCCTATTCCGCCTAAAATTCGTGGAATTCGTTGAGAGTTAGAATAGATTCGTAGACCCGGTCGACTGATCCTCTTTAAATTTAAAATCGTTTTATCAGATTCTTTCTTATTTCGTCTATGTCTTAGGGTTAAAATCCAAAAATATTGCTTGTTTTCTCGATGTTTCCTTACGTTTTCGATAAAACCCTCTCGTAAAAGGATTTTAACAATGTTTTCGGTGATGTTAGTAGATGCTATACGAACCGTTCCTTTTCTATTCATGTCAGCATTTCGTATAGAGGTTATTATATCAGCAATAGTGTCTCGCCCCATGATAAGTTCAAAGTCCTTTTGTTCGCGAATTTTGATATAATCAACATGTTCTTTTTCTTTTTCTTTTATTTATATATAGACAAATTTTACAATAATATATGAATTAAATGAGATAATTTCATTTCAATTTTATTATTATTAGGGGTATATGCGTGATACACAATCGATTAATTAATTTCATTTAAATACTAGTTTTTGAATCCTATATTACCTATCGATATTCAGGTCTTATTTTATAATACCTCAGGAGCTAATGAGACTATTTTAGTAAAATTTAATTGTCGCAATTCCCGGGGGATCGCCCCAAAAACTCGAGTTCCTTTTGGATTTCCTTCTTGATCAATGACAACTGCGGCATTGTCATCATATCGTATTATCATCCCATTGTTACGTTTGAGTTCTTTACAAGTACGTACAATTACAGCTCTGATCACCTCTGATCTTTCAAGAGGAGTATTTGGTATTGCTTCTTTGATCACAGCAACAATAACGTCGCCAATATGAGCATATCGGCGATTACTAGCTCCTATTATTCGAATACACATTAATTCTCTAGCCCCGCTGTTGTCTGCTACATTCAAATAGGTTTGAGGTTGAATCATATCATTTTTTTTTTATCTCTTCTTTTAATGCAAAGGACGAAGTAAAAAAATATTGTTCGTCAAAAAAAGAAAACCGGCAATATTTTTTTATCCCTAAAATTTCTTTTCTTTTTCGATATTCCTATTCAGAAAAAATGAATTGAGTTTTTATAGGCATTTTTGATGCTGCTATTGAAATAGCCCTTCTGGCTATATTTTCGGGTATTCCACCCATTTCATAAAGTATTTTACCCGGTTTAACCACAGCTACCCAATACTCGGGGGATCCTTTCCCCGAACCCATACGTGTTTCCGCGGGTCTTACTGTAACTGGTTTGTCTGGAAATATACGTACCCAAATTTTTCCACCACGGCGTACATTTCGTGTCATTGCTCGTCGCCCTGCTTCTATTTGTCTAGATGTGATCCAAGCGGGTTCAAGTGCTTGCAGAGCATATCTACCAAAAAAAATACGATTACCACGACAAGATATTCCTTTTAGTCTTCCTCGATGTTGTTTACGAAATCTGGTTCTTTTTGGGTTATAGTTGATGATTTTTTTCTAAATTAGAAATACCATCTCTACTACAGAACTGGACGTGAGAGTTTCTTCTCATCCAGCTCCTCACGAAAAAAAAAGGACTAAAAAGGATTGTATTAAGATATAGATGTAGTTAATCATTAATGAGATGAATCATGGGATTTTTTTAGATTTCATCTGATCTATTCTAAGTTTGTGTATGGCTTTTTTTGAAATAGAATTCAAGATGAATTCTATTTATATTTTTAAATATTTTAAATAAGCTAATATCGTAATGGCCAATATCGGTCGGTTTTGTTGGAGTTAGAATATTCTAACAAATCCTTATTTTCTTTTGTCTTTTTTATTTATTTATCATATTTGATCTTTGATCGACTCAAATTTTTGAATAAAAAAAAGAAACTTTTCGCCGGCGAATATTTACTCTTTCAATATCTATTTCAGTTTGATGGTTGTTCCATTAGTTCTCAGAATCAAAATCTGAATAGATAAATAAGTTTCTGGTTTATTCCGCCATCCCGCCCAATGAATTGTTATGATTTCTTTTTGAATAGAATCCTCTCTATTTATGGGTTCCATCGTTCCCATCGCTTCTTGCTTAATCGTTAGGCCCGAATTCGACAAAGGAGCCCCCTTTACCAATTTAATTAAATTAATATTAAATTAATTTCTTTTTGAGTCAATCTTCTCAGTTTTTATTGGCTCAAGGCTCTTAATTTTTTGTTTTCGGAACAAATTGATTTAATGAATATAAATGAATCTGTATTGATGCTTTATTACATTGCTTTTCTTCCACTGACCTCATAGACCTTCTAAATTGGAATCATATATATCATTGATATTTAGTTTTTTCTCTCTTTCTCTCATCTTTCCATTTATCTGCAATCTTTTTGATTTTCGTTCATAACTTTTTAATCTGATTAAGCAGATTTCTTTCTTTTTTTTTTTTTTTTTTTTTTTTTGTAAAAAAAATTCAGTTGTTACAATGATATGATCATTCTATCATATCTTGACTGGTTTTTTGGATTCAGATAATGCGAAGCAATGAGTTGCTTAGGTTATTTATGAATGCTATAGTTATTAGTTCCTCTTAAAAATAAGTTCTTTTTTCTCTTTTTTTATCTTAATCTAATCCTAAACCTAAACCAACGAGTCACACACTAAGCATAGCAATTATATTAAAGGAGTATTGATGGAAATTTTTATTCAACCTTATAGAATTGTAGAATTGCTGATTTTTTTCTTAAAAATAAAAAAGAAGACTTAAAATTTTTTTTATTACTTAATAGTTTTCTTTTTTATCGGCGGAGAAAATGTAAAGACAAGTAAAGTTTTTTTATTCTTTGTCTAGGAATATCCAAATTTTGATTCCTAAGACTCCATAAATAGTTCGAACTCTATAGGAACAATAATCAATCTTAGCCT